CAAAAAAAAATTATGTTTCGCAATTAAATAATCCAATTTTCCATTTTTAATTGAACCTTGGATACAAATCACGAGAATGTATATTTTTCCTCGAATCCTTCGTTGAGAGGTAAAGGATTAAATCCTTTTAAGAAATAAAGTTTTTCTTCGGAATATGAATCAAATCAAACCGAGGGATCCCTTAACTATAAAAGGGATTAATAAAACGAATCACACTTTTACCACTAAACTATACCCGCTACAATGCGATTATTGTATATAAATGAAACTTTTGTCGAACAAAAAAAGGTAATCGGACGTAATCAAGATAGGATCCAAAACAAAATAATGATGAAAATTATAGCATTGACGTGTTTGTTTTGGTTTTGTCAGTAAACCTAATCAGATTAGTAAAAGAGCACTCCTAATTCAAAATTTAAATAAAGAAAGAACAAGTTCTTTCTTTTGCTGGAGGATTTTTGACAGAACAGATAGGGCTCGATAAAACTATTTATGTTATGACATAAGAATGCATTGCACAACAATCCACAGTTCCTTATTTTTTTTTTCTTTTTTTCCAGTAAAGGAAAAAAAATAAGAAAAGAAAGAATAATAATAATAAAAAATGACACTTTGATTCTATAGAATGAAATTCCATATCAGAGGAATGGAAAGATCCCTTCTTCTGATTGTTGTTTCAATAATCAATAATAAGCATTTTTGTTTTCAAACAAATCATTTTATCTATATCTATGATTTGGAATGGAACAAAAAATGGCCCGGCTAGGTACTGACCAGGCCAGGCCGTGAAAAGAAAAAAAGCTCTTTCGGAAGAAGAGGTATTCTTGCTTTTTTCTTTTTTTTTTTTTATTCGAAATATCTCTTTAGAACCTTTTCTTTATCTAAATGGGATTGCTTATAAAAGTAGTATATATTAAAGTTGTATATATTAATAGAGTAAAAAAAAATAAAGAGAGATAAAGAAAAGAAAGGCTTTTTTTCAAGCCTTACTTTTTGTGTAATGTAAGATAGTAATTATCCTTTTTCAATTGGGAGAGATGGCTGAGTGGACTAAAGCGTCGGATTGCTAATCCGTTGTACGAGTTTTTCGTACCGAGGGTTCGAATCCCTCTCTTTCCGTTTCCGTTGATGACTTGTTATTTTATTTATTTTTTTTTTCAAAACCTTTCCTTTGTTTTTTTTTTATTTCATATAATAAATAAGGATGTACAATAGATAAAATCCTAAGTAAAATAGAGAAAATCCTAAGTAAGAACATTGAAAAATTAAGCAAGTAAAAAGAAAGGCTTTTTTATTCTTCACGTCCAGGATTACGTCCTGGATCATTAGATAGGAATCCAAAGATGAAGAGAGAAACAAAAAATATCACTACTGTATAAACAAAGAGTTTGAGAGTAAGCATTACACAATCTCCAAGATCTTTTTTTTTTCAAAAAAAAAAGAGAATAGATTCTCCATTTTTATACCCCATATCCTATTTTGACACCAATAAACAAAATGGTTTCTCGAAATCAAAAATCAAAAAGAATTTTCAGAAATTCATTTGGAATAAGAGTCGAGTCTTTCATAAAAAAAAAATCTTTCCTATTTTGAAATGACTCTAAAAGGGTTTTTCAATAAATGAAAAAGAATCCGAATGAGGAAAGAGGGGAGTCAGATTTTTTGCAGCTATCTAAGAATTGTTTGAATCGAGGGTTCATGTTCATGCTGTAAGACTTATCCGATCTTATCCATTGTTCCAATTTTTTTTTGTTTCGAATAAATCATGTCTAGGACAGTATTAAAGATCTCATCGAAAACTTACAGCAGCTTGCCAAACAAAGGCTAAGAGAAAAAAGAGAAGGGGTATTACTGGCATAAAATCTACGATTGGATTCAAAAAAGCGTAGGCCTCAGGCAATTTGGCTAAGAAAAAACTACTTGAATAAAGGGTGGAATGAAGACAGATACAGATCAAACTAAAGATATTAAGCATAACAAACATTTTTTTTTTCTTGGACTTGGAGATAATTGTATTTTGATTGAGTTATTGTTATTGATAATTGATATCCCTTAAAAATGAAAAAAAAAAAGGTAAGGGATACCAAAAAATCCTTCTTTGAACTCACCCAATCAAAAATCCTTCAATTCTCAAAAAAGAATAGAAGAAATCATACTTTTATACAATATCTTAATTGAATTATATGTAATGATCAATAAATTCAGCTTCATTGTATATCTACACGTGTCAAAACCCTAGGAACAATAGAGTCCATAGATATTTATTTTAGATTGGAATTGACGAACAACCAAAAACAATACTACTCTTTAGTAGTATTGAATAGAAATTGAAATGGGGCGTGGCCAAGTGGTAAGGCAACGGGTTTTGGTCCCGCTATTCGGAGGTTCGAATCCTTCCGTCCCAGGGAATACCTATTCTATATATAGATAGAAACATAGATAGAAATATCTATTATCACAATAAAGAAAGGTTTTCTTTTTGAACTACCTTCTGTTTTTTGAACTACCTTCTCTACTCTTTAAGAGTTAAATATTGGATATTATGTGATTCTTGTTTCTGATTTTTAATGATTCTATTCTTCTTTAAATCCTATTTTTTCACAAATTAAATTCAACTAAGATACATATAGATGAAACTGAATCGAGTTGTGATCTAGGAATCTAGATTCGAAGAATTGGAAATAAAGAAAAAAAAAAAAGGGGGTTGCAAAAGAGGTTGAATGCGCTTTTCATCGTATGTCCATCCCCTTATACTTTGAATATTGAATATTCATATTGAAGTTTAAGTTAGTTACTTCGAAAAGCCTTACGTCCCATATAATAAGAATTAATTAACAATGTAAGATAGCAATTTAACTAGCTGTGCTTGTACAAATTGGAAAATTGGATTAAGAAATAATCAAGTTACATACATATAACGTATCTATTTTCTTTGAACCTCATTTTTAGGTATTTCATTTCGTATTTGATTTGGTTCGCATATATAATTGTAAATATATGTAATAATATATACAGGGGGGGTAATTCATACATCCTATATTCTATTCCCCTTGCTTTAAATAAAAATTATTGAACGAACCCCCACCAGTCAAAGAAACTACGCGTAAAATGAGGAAATGCTTAATGTATTATTGTCGTTCTATTTCAGTGATAACGTTTTTTGGTTTTTTGAAAAAGATTTTGGATCCGTTAATTTGAAATATTCTATATTGAATATTCATAATTCATTCCAATGACAATTGTTCAGTCTATCTGATAGAGGGAATTCTTTTTTTTATGATTTTATTTTTCAGTATGAAATGAAAGAAAAAGAGCCTAAATCTTCCTTTACATCAACTTTTTTTTATTCACTCCACGAAAAAAAGAAATTTATTTCTTTTTCTATCTATCTATATTTTTTTAATCACTGAGGTTTAATTCAAAGATGAATTATTTATGATGATAAATGCAATCTTTAGGAAAACTTTATTCAAATAGTGATATCCAGGTAGGTTTTTTTTCAATTCAATAACTATTTGAATTGAATGATTTCTTATGAGTATTTGATATTCGAAGAAGTCTAAGATTGTTGAATATATCCTCTCAAGTTACTTGAAGATGCAATGTAGATTCAATACAAAGAACTTTTTTCTTCCTAATATTTAGAAATTAATAAATAAAATAAAAATATTGCATTCATCCAATAAAAAGAAAATCGAGGATTAAATTGAATTCTTTCTAAGACTTCTTTAGAAACCAATGGAACGACCGAACAAATGACTATTCATGATTCCCTAATTGAATCAATTACATATCAGTTCCAAACTAGAGGAATGTTATGGTAAAACTTCGTTTGAAACGATGTGGTAGAAAGCAACGTGCGACTTGAAGGACATGATCAGTTGTGGATTCTTACACCCACCCTTTTTATTATATAGGAATGAAGGTGCTCTTGGCTCGACATCCTTTGTTCTGTTCCACTCGAAACCTCATTTTTTCTTGGGTTGTAGTGTAAACAGTATGTGATGTAGCTCGAGTAGAAAGTATTGATTCATTTCTCAGGGCAAGGATCTAGGGTTAGTGCCAATTAATAAGTTGGAACAACTTCGTAAGTGTAGTCTATTTTCGATTTCTAAATCGAAAGGATTCAATTCGAGCAAGTTTCAAATCCAAAAAAGGAAAATTTGTTGGAATTAGTGAAACTCTTTTGATCAAAAGTGTATCTTGCGGGAATCAACCGTTTATGATTCTTTGATAGAAATAAATCAGAAAAAGGGCCGTGTTGCTGCCATTTTGAAACGATTAAAAATCACCGAAGTAATGTCTAAACCCAATGATTCAAGGCAAAGATAAAATATTTTGGAACAAGGAAATATCTTTTTTTTAATTGTCTCGACAACTAGATCAAGAACAAGGAGTCCAAATATATTCTAAACGAGACAAAGAAAAAGGGGTTAGAGACCACTCAAAAAATCAAATACATAAGGGTTTTCTTTTGAGCTATTTCATATTTCCGAGTTACTCAACTTGAGTTTTGAGAATACAAATTATTTTTTTTTTTTGATAAAGAAAAAGAAGAATAAAAAAGTATTAAATAATCTTAGTCTAATTGATTTGATTTAATGCTTTTATAGATCTATTTGACATTCGAATTGTATACATAGACATATCTTCTAATTTCTCGAGCCGTACGAAGAGAAAGCTTCGTATACGTTTCTAGGGGGGGTTCTAGTTTATCTACGTCTATCCCAATGAGCCGTTTATCGAATCGTTGCAATTGATGTCCGATCCCGAAGAGAAGGAAGAGATCTTCGGAAAGTGGGTTTTTATGATCCGATAAATAATCAAACGTATTTAAATATTCCTGCTATTCTATTTTTTCTTGAAAAAGGTGCTCAACCTACAGGAACTGTTTATGATATTTTAAAGAAAGCGGGGGTTTCTTTTTAGAGAATTTCGTCTTAATTTAAAGGAAAGTCAATTAATGAAATACAAAAGAAGAGGGTGTGGGTGATTCGTAT